TTTAAGTTATAATATATATATATTGTTTAATTAAATTTAGAAAATATTTTGATTATTATATGTTTATTTTTTATTAATTAATATTTCAGTTAATATTTAATTAATATTATATTCATTTTTATTTTATTAATAATAATAATAATAATAATATATTTATTATTAATAAATTGTTCTCTTATATATTTTTATTTTATTTACTATCGGTAACATTACTAATAAATTTATATAATTATAAAATAAACCTATTATAATTATAAAATAAATCTATAAGTAATTTTAAAACTTATAAAAGATATAATTAAATTACTAAATAATTCCCCTTACTTAAGGAGTAAGGAGTGAATATAATAATTTTATAAAGGATAGATAATAATTAATATAAAATTAAAAAATAATAAATATGAAGATAATTTAATTTTTTATTATTTTTAAATCACTTAAATCTATTTCCTTTTTAATAAAGTATTTCTTTAAATTATTACACCCCCCCCTATGGGGGGGGTAGAATTAGATAAAGTATAATAATAATAATAATAATAATGAATATTAAAAAATAATAAATAAGAATATTATTAAGCTCCTCATCAATACATAACAATATATAAAAATAATCATATTATATCTAAAATATGTAAATATAATATAGTTGTTTCATAATTAACATGATGACCAGTAGTAAAATGATAATTTCTCATTCTTCAATAACATACAGATAACATAATTATTAACATACCCATATGTAAAAAATGTAAACCTGTTCCAGCAAAAAATACTGAACCATATACACCATCACTTAAAGTAAATGGAGCATTAGTATATTCAATATATTGACATATAACAAATATAATTATTAATCATAAAGTTATAAATAAACCATTTAAAGCATTTTTTCTATTACCTTCTATTGTTGCATGATGACTATAAGTTATAGTAGCACCACTAGCTAATAATATTATAGTATTTAATAATGGTAATTCTGTTGCACTTATAGCTGTTATACCTATAGGTGGTCAAACACCTCCTATTTCTATCGCTGGTGACATAGCTGAATGGAAATAAGCTCAAAAGATACCAGCAAATATTAATATTTCAGATACTACAAATAATAAAAATCCATAATTTAAACCTTTTCTTACAGCTAAAGTATGATCACCTAAATAGGTTCCTTCTGCTATTATATCTCTAAATCACATAGTCATACTATATAATACTAATATTATTGATGAAAATAATACATTATTTCCTGATATATATCCATGCATTGTTAAACCTAATGATAAAGCTAATGCCATTAATGCAAATGATACTGCTATTGGTCATGGTGAAGGTGAAACTAAATGAAATGGAAATAATTGATGACGTGATCTTTCTAAATGTGTCATTTTTTTTTTTTATTTTTTTTTTATTTTTTTACTTTTTTACAGTTAAATTTAATTTATTTTTAATTATTATTTAATAATTATATAATTATTACATATTTATACTTCTTTTTATTATATTTTTAATATATAATTTTATATTTAAAAAGTATATAAAGTAATAATTAGATATAAAATATATTATTCATATAATATATTATATGATTAATTAATATTTAAATATATATAATTTATAATCCACTCCCTTTTTTTTAATTAAGGAAATAGATAATATAGTTATATTATTCATTTTATATTTATGGATCTAACTTCGTTTAATCCATTCCCAAAGAAAATGGATCTAACTTCGTTTAATCCATTCCCAAAGAAAATGAATCTAACTTCGTTTAATCCATTCCCAAAGAAAATGAATTTAAATAAAAGATTTAAAATAAAATTGATTAATATTTTTAATTATATTTAATTATTATATTTATTATTTAAATTTTTAAGAGCTACGCTTGAAGAGTTAAATTTAATTATTTACTCTTAATTAAAATAATAATTTTAATAATATTTTTATTTAATTTTACTTAAAGTAAGATTAAATTAAAAAAATCCCTCCTATGATTTGAACATAGATTAATAATATTAGAAGTATTATGCTTTACCATTAAGCTAAAGGAATATTATAATATATTTATATTATTTTTATTTCATAATTATTTATAAAACTTATAATATAACTAATTAACTATAAATTATTATATAAATAATTATATTTTTAATTATTTTATTATAATATTTTAAGCAAAATTAAATTTTAAATAAATTTTTATACTTATAATTAATAAATAAATAAATAATTAATGCCCTCAAAAAGAATTGAACTTATATATATAGAACTTCACTCTACTGCTTTACCAGATTAAGCTATAAGGGCTATAAATAAATTAATATATAATTAAATATAAAATATATATTAATATATTTATATTTTTATTTTATTAAGTTAGTATCTAAATAGTATAATTTATTATATTATTATTATTATGAATAAATATAATGAATATATTATATTCTTATATTTGTTAAAAAAAGAATATTAAAAATTATATAGATTGATCAGCTGAATCAAATAAATATAAAATATTAGGAACTAAAATTAAGATACTAAATAATAATGGTAAAATTATTACTCAACATAAATTTACTAATAAATCATATCTTAAACGAGGGAAACTAGCTCTAACTCAAATAAATCCATAAGTTAATATAATAGCTTTAATACTAATACTAATAGAATTAAATAATAATTCAATAAAGAATAATAAATTATTATTATTAATGGAGAATAAATTAATTAATCAATTAATAGAAAAAATATTATAACCACCATAAAATAATATTATATTAATAAAACACATAATAACAATATTATTATATTCTGTTAAATAAAATAATACAAATGGTGATGCACTTAATTCAGTCATATGACCTGAGACTAATTCAGATTCAGCTTCAACATTATCAAAAGGAGGACGACTAGTTTCAGCTATACTAGCTATATAATATATTATAGCTAAAGGTATAAAAGGTATTAATAATCATATAGCTTTTTGATTATTAATAAAATTATTAATATTTAAAGTATTATTTAAATATATACATATTATTATTATTGTTGTTAATATTAATTCATAACTTATTAATTGTGCTGTTGATCTTATACTAGCTAATAATGTAAATTTAGAATTAGATGATCATCCTACTAATAATGTTCCAAATACTCCTATACTTCCTATAACTAATATATATAATATACTATAATTCATATCTCCTATTGCTATTCCTGGACTAAATGGTATAACTGCTCATGTTAATAATGCAAAACATAAGGCTATTATTGGACTTATTATTATTAATACTTTATCTGATTCTCTTACTATTATTATCTCCTTTAATAATAATTTTAATGCATCTGATATTGCCATTAATTGTCCATAATATCCAACTATATTTGGTCCTACTCTTCTTTGCATATATCCTAATGTTTTTCTTTCAGCTATTGTTAAATAAGCTACACTTAATAATATAAATATAAATAATATTATCATTTCTATTATTTTTAATATTATCATTTCTCTCTTTTTTATTTATTTATTTATTATTATATTTATAATTTTATAAATATAATAATATAATATATTTATATCTTATTTATTTTTAATATTAAATAAATATATTATATTTTTTAATTTGATTATTAAATATTTTAATATTTAGTTACCATTCCCATCCACTTACTTGAAAAGTAAAGGGGTAATAGTTAATTAGCTTTTATTTATTTATTAATTAATATAAATTAATAAATAATATTATATAAGTTATAATTAATTAGAAATTATTTAATTATTTAGCTATTTAATTTATCCTTTAATTTATAATTATTTTATTATAAAATAATTATAATTTTATAAAGGTTAAATGATATTACTAAAATATTAATTATTTAATAGTATAATATAAATAGAATACTTATTAAATAAGTATAAATTATTTATATTATATGTTTATATAATAGTATTATTTTATTAATTTACTTTTTAAGAAGTTTTTATTAAAACAATGGCACTTATTATTGAAAATAATAATAATATAGATAATCATATAAATAATATAGAATATTCAGTATATAATAAAAATCCTATTTGATTTAAATGATTAATATCAATAATATTATATCAATTATTATTAATAATATTATTAATATTTATATTATTATTAATTATATCATAATTAATTTTATTATTATTATCAGAAGGTAAAATAATATTTAAATTATTTAAAGATGAAATAGTATTATTATATAAATAATAAACAATTAATAATATAAATGGTATACTTTTTTCATCTTTATTATATAATAATATATTTTTATTATTTATATTTTCATTCTCAAATGATGGTTCTTTATTATTTAATAATGATAATATAAATAAAAATAATACTGCTATAGCTCCTATATATACTAATAAATATAATAAACTCATTATACTTATACCTATTAAATATAAATATATAGAAATATATACAAATAAAAATATTAAATATAATATACTATACATTGGATTAGCTACTATTATTATTAATAATGCTGTTATTATAGATAATATACCTATAATATCTAATAATATATTATTATTTAATATATTAATATTAATTATATTATATAACATCATTTTACTTTCTTTTTTTATCTTATCATATTTATATATATATATAATAAATAATATTCTTATTTATTAATTTTATATAAATATTATGATAATTAATTTTATTAATTTAATTAATTTATATTTTATAATTAAATTTTAGTTATATTTATCTATTTTTTTTTTTTTATAAATATCTTTCATTACGTCGTAGGCGTAATTTATTAAATAAGTTTCACCCTCATAGTGGGGGTATAATTAGATAATTTATTTCCTTTTAATATATATATATATTATTATTATTATAATATATTATATATCATTATTAAAAAATTTTTTTTTTATAAAAGGACGTATTTATTAATAATTAATTAATAATTAACGTTAATATATATATATATTTCTATTAGCTTAAAAATTATTATGTAGCTATCTATATATATATAAAATATATTACTTATATTATAATAATAATTATTATAAAAATATTATTTCTTAATTATAATTAATAATAATAATAAATATAATATATATAACTTTCATGACCCCCCTTCGGGGGGGGGTAAGTAATTAAATTAATATCTTTCAGATATTAATTAAACTTTATTGCCGGGAAATTAAAATTATATAAAACATATTAATATATAAAATTAATAATAAAGTTTTTAGACGGATTTGAACCGACAGTAGTCTCATTAACAGTGAGATGCTTTACCAGATTAAGCTATAAAAACTATTATTATATTTATTCTTATTATTATTTTTTTTATATAATTATTTAATAATTTTAATTATCCACTCCCTTTATTTTTATAATTATTTAATAATAATTTTATAATAATTTTATAATTATTTTATATGGAATGAATAACGTAGCTAAAAAGAATAAAAAGTATAAAGAATAATAATAAATTAAGAATTATAATTAATAATTTATTAATTAATTAATTAATTAATGAAGAGGGCATGAATCGAACATGCGAGGGAATATATCCGTTGAGTTTACAGCTCAATACCTACTACCAACATAGATAACCCCTTCGTTATGTCCCTTACTCAATGAGTAAGGGGACTATTAATATTTAAACCATGAATGGCGTTATTATAATAATTATATATTTAAAATTTACTATTAATAACTTAATTAAATAAAAATTAATTATTTATAAATAAATAATATAATATATATATTAAATTACTAATAACCCCCCTCAAAGGGGGGGGGGGGAGTTAGTAATTTATTAATTTATAACTATGTTAATAATATACCTATCCACCAATTTCCTATGGATACTCTTTTTAAAGAGTGTTAATGGATTGCGTTGCTAATTAATTATTTGGAGTTAATGAGAATCGAACTCATATTGACTGCATGCAACACAATAGTTTTACCATTAAACTATAACCCCATTTTATTATTCTTTTAAGCTATGTTAACTAATAATCCATTTCTTTATTTAATAATAATTTAATAATAATTTAATAATAATTTAATAATAATTTAATAAAATAGTGAATTACGTTAATATATAATAATAAATTATTAATATAAAATCTATATTCTTTTATTTAAACTTACGGATAAAGAGGGATTCGAACCCCCGGTGTATAAAAATACACGTAATAGCTCAAATATTATACCTTAAACCACTCGGTCATTTATCCTATTAAATATATTTATTTATATATTTTTATAAGTTATAATTAATTAATTTTAATAATTAATAATATATATATATTTTACTTATTTATATTATTTATTTATAAATTAACCTATAAGCTTATATTATTGAGTTTAACAGGAATCGAACCTATATTTATACCTTATCAAAGTATTATTCTACCGTTAAATTATAAACTCCTCTTATTATCTTTCCATAAAGGTTAAAGTTACTATTGAAAAAGTAATTAAACTAAATTAAATCAATAATAAAATAATAGTTTCATTAGTAAAGTTAAATCATTTATTTTACAAAGTCGAATAATTAAATTTACTTACTTTATTAGTTAGCTATGCTATAGATAGAGCTAATAGATAAATTTAATTAATTAAAAATTATGGGATAAATTAAATTTTATTAAACAAAGTTAATTAAAATTAATTTTCGTTATGTCCTCACCCCTTAGGGTGGTAGTGAATGGAGACGTAGCCGGTAGAAGATAAGATAAGAAATGAATATATAAATATATAAATATATCTTACTTTTTAATAATAAATAAAAAAGTTAGTAAGATAAATTTATATAAAAAAGAAATTATATTAATGTAAGTATAAACCATCTTTAATATAACCACTAGCTAATATAGCAAATACATAACTTTGTATCATAGCTATAGCAAATTCTAATACTACTATAGCTAATATACCTAATAAAGGTATAAATCCTAATACAAAAGTTATTATTGATATACTCATTAAATTAAATACTAATCCACCTAATATGGCCATTAATAAATGACCTGATAATCGTTAATATTTATAATTATAAATAAAAATAATTAAATATTATATATTACTACTTATATTTAATTAAAATTAATATTATAATTAAAATATTTCCTTTAAACTTAATTTATTTATATTTATTTAAGTACCGGTTTTCCCGGTGGACAGAGTACACCTTATAATAATAAAAATTACTAAAGAACCATCTACTCGTTGCTCTTTTACAATATTATATATATTGATTTAGATCCGCGATCACCCATTAAAATAATATTAATATTAACTTATTTATAATATATATTATATATATTAATTAAATATATATATAATAATATTATATTATTAAAAATATTAAATAAGTTAAAATAATATTAAATATATTTATAATGATATTACTATACCCTCAATCATTAATGAGGCCAAATATAAAGTTTTCTAAATATTCTTAGTTATTATAACTTTAGGATTTCTCCGGAGTTTGATTCTTATACACATAAATATATATATATTAAATATTTAAATAAATAATATATATATAATTGATTATTATATTAAGTTATTTTGTGTTTGCAGATAATCTTAAACCTAATGATATAGCACGAGCTGAATAAGATAATAATTCTATTAAAACTAATAATGGAGCTAAAGCTAATGGACAACCAGCAGGAACAAATAAACTAAAGAAAGTTAAACCATGTGTATATAATCCTATTATTGTTACACCTAATCATATAACAACTGATAATGATATAATAAATACCATATGAGATGTTACAGCAAATGAATAAGGTATCATACCTATTAAATTAGCTATAAATATAAATATAAATAAAGTATAAATTAATGGATAATAATATCCTCCTAATTTACCACCTATTTGTCCTGATACCATATTATTAATTGTATCATACATTGCTTCTTGTGATAAATATCATCTACTTCCTATTATTTTTCCATTATTATTTGTTAATAAAGTTAAACCTAATATAGCTAATAATATAAATACTGTATAAACAGTAAATGTTGTTATACTTAAACTAGTTAAATCTATAAATGGTGATACAAAACCTATAAATACCTTTATATCAAATTGATCTAAAGGTGAATTTACTATAATATTTGTCATTTTATTTTTTTTTTTCTTTATTGAATAATAATTATCTTATTATTCCATTTTTTATAAACTTATATTTTTATATATTTATTTTAATTTATTTAATTTAATAAATATATATAATTCTTTATATTATTATTATTATTATATTTATTATATTTTTATATAATTATTTATTTAAACCTGTAGATATAAATAATCTTGTTATATATAAACGTAAAATACGTGGTAATAAAAATTGTGCAAATAATACTAATAATATTATTAATAATAAAAATCCATAATTTAATTGATTTAAAAAATAAAATGGTACTAATTGAGGCATTATATAAAATAATTTTTATTTAATAAACATATTAATTTATTTATTAAAAATAAATTAATTTATAAAATAAATAAATTAATATGATTTAATATATATATATATTTTTATATATATTTATATTATACTTTAATTATAAGTAATATATTAATTATATATATAATTATAATTTAATAATATTACTTATATTTTAAGTCTTTTTTATTTTTATTATAATTATAGTGAGAAGAGACAAATTTATTATATTTATCTCTAATTTTATCTACTTATTTCTCTAGAGATACCCTTTTATAAAGGTTATGAATAAATAACGTTACTATAAGAGTTCAATATAATATAGTTTATAATTATTAAGATTATATATTTTATTAAAAATATTAATAAAGAATTAAAAAAATTGCCTCCCCTTTACTCTGGTTACCCCACCCCATAGGGGTGGGGGGGGGTGGAACTCGAACTTTCGTTTAATAAATTTATTTTATAAATTTATCTTTGAGTAAAGGGGGAGGAGTATAATGAATATTAAAAATATTATATATAAAAATTTATTTAAAAAAAAAAAAAGTAAATTAAATATATAATTAAGATTGAACAGCTGGAGTATTAAATGAATGTATAGCTGGTGGAGAATTTAATAAAAATTCTATAGATGAAGTTTTAATACTATTATTAACAAAAATAGTATTAGATTCAACAAAATCAGGAGCTTTAGTATATAAAACAGATTTATTATTAATAATATTAGTTAAACCATTAATTAATTGATCATAAATAATATATAAAAATAATATTAATGATATAATAGCTATAACTGAACCTATAGAACTAATATAATTTCATCCTGCATAAGCATCAGGATAATCAGGTATTCTTCTAGGCATACCTTGTAAACCTAAGAAATGCATAGGCATAAATATAACATTAGCACCTATAAATATTAATCAAAATTGTATTTGAGCTAATTTTTCATTATAATATAAACCTAATATTTGAGGACTTCAATAATAATATCCTGCAAATAATGAGAATATTGCACCCATAGATAATACATAATGGAAATGCCCTACAACGTAATAAGTATCATGGAATGCAACATCTAATGATGCATTTGCTAATGCAACTCCTGTTAAACCTCCTAAAGTAAATAAGAATAAGAAAGCTATAGCATATAACATAGGTATAGCTAATCTTATTGATCCACCATATAATGTAGCTCTTTATTTTTAACCTTAATCATTTCAGATCTTTATTTTAAAATTTAATTCAAAATAATAGTCACACCACCCGCTATTAAATAAAATTAAATGTGAATGATGTGAACTAGTAGCTAGTTAAAATATCGTCAATATTAATTAATAAATATATATAATATATATTATTAATATTGTTAGAGGATTGCTCTAAACCATTACTGGCACTTGGATTAAACCTTAAATAATCTTATTATATTAAATATATTATAAATAATAATAATAATTTAATATAACTTAGATCCTCTGTCTTTCTCCCCCGCAGGGGGGGGATGTAAACAGAAGGTTTATAAATATATAAACTATCAATGAGCATCTAATCTCTACACTTTTACACAAAGATTTCTCACATGTGATTTAGCTCGACGATTGTCCAATTAAAATTTAATAATTATATATTCTTAATTCTAATAATTGGAGTTCCCTCGAATTTGCCCATTAATATTATAAAAAATTAAAAATATATTAATTTAAAGAAGAATTAAATACTTTATAATGAAATTTATATCTCATACTAGGAATAATAAAATTTATTATATGAGGGTATAATTTTATTACTGATTTTAATTTTATATATATAGTAAATTGATGTCTCGATTTATGAATAGAACAATCTAAATTAAATTTAATTTTTAAAACATTTAATAAATAAATTAATTCTTTTAATGTAAAATTTTGTAAATTTAATATTATACCTCCACCTATTTTAAATGAACCATCACACATAATAATATGAGCTAAACTTTCATAATTAATTAAATCATAAATATCATAATTATCAGTTAAATTTTTATTCTTAATATTATTATTCATAGGTATAATTTTAATTCTACCATTATAAAATATATTTCTTAATAAAGTAAAACAAGGTAAACTTCTTGTATAAAATTCTATAGCATAATAAGATTTACCTTTAACATAAGATTTTTTTAATTTAGGTGGAGAAATAGTATAATGAGATAATAAACTATATATATATAATAAATATTCACTATGATTTATAGATTGTTTAATATAAAATTTAGAATTAGTAGTAATTTTAATACCTTCTTTAAATTTTTTCTGATTAGAAACTATATTAATATATCCATCAGATAATATTAAACCTGTTAATATATATAATATATTATTAGGTATATTAATCATATAACTAATTAAAGATGTATATTTATTATTACCTAAATTACTTTCTAAATTAGAACCATAAATAACTAATTTTTTATCAATATTATTAGGTTTAATATGATTTAAATTAGATCTATTAAATAATTTTAATAAATTATAATTATCTCTATCATAAATATCTTCTAATAATATATTTTTAATTTTATATAATATTTTGTCGATCAACTTATTATAATAATAATAAATCTTGCTAAAGGATTTATTTTTTAATCAACTAAATATTTTTATTCCTGTAGGAACAGCTATAACCATAGTACTACTTGTAAAGTAAGCACGAGTATCAGCATCTAATCCTACAATATACATATGATGCAATAAGGTTAATTAATAATTATAGTTATTAATTCTTATATAATATATAAGCTTTTTTTACAAAAAGTATCGGACTATATCTTCATCTTTAAATAATTTTTTTACCTATTTTTTTATTTAAACTATTTTTTAAATTAATTTTAGTTCTTAAATAATTAATTTTATTTAAACCATTTTTAGTTAAATGTTCTTTATTTAAAATCATAGAATATATTTCATCTCATTTTTTAAAAGAATTTAATTTATTAGTTTTTAAAGGAAAATTATTAAAATAATTACGTATAATTAATAAGGATTTAAATCCTGTTAAAGTATAACGATATTGATTAATTTTATTTAATCTTAAAGTAACTTTACCATTATTAAATAATAATTTTATATTATTTAATATTAATTCATCATTTTGATCCAAAATAAAACGTAATTTAATAACATAACCTAAAGTATATCTATTATTTTTAGTTATTAATACATTAAAACAACCTTCAGCATCAGTAAAACCTGAAATTCAAGAATCATTTAATGTAATAATTTGTGGTTTATTAATAAATATAATATCTTTATTATATTTATTATTTAATATATTTATTCAATTATTTAATTGATTTATTCTATGATTTAATACTAAATTACCATTAAATAATAAAGTTAATAAATAAATATCTTCAGGATTAGTTATAATTAATCTACTATATTCATTTTTATTATTTTTATTAACATACGATTTTATTGTACCCATATTTAAGGTATGTTTTATTTCATATAAAATTTTACTTTCTTTTTGAGTTAAAACAAATCTTAATTGATTATTATAATTTAATATAGCACCATCACCTTCAACAAAACCTATAAATCATATTAATCAATTTTTATCTCTTAATTTATCTTTATAGGTAGAGGAAATAGGTAAATTTTTTAAATTATAAAATTCATTATAAAAATTATTAAAAATAAAATTATTTAAAGATGTTTTGCGTATAGTCTCTGAAGATCTCAAAGTTATTATAAATATATATATATTATTTAATATATTAATTATTAAATTAAATATAATATATATTATATAATTTATTATAAATTTTATATTATTATAATAATAATCAAATTGATTTCTTGCTGATCAAGTATAATTAATTAAATTTTTACTTTTAAAAGTATTAATTAACACTAAACTGTTCCAGCATATAGCAAAATTTTTACATCATTTATCACTAAATGAGGAAGCCATCATTTGACTTCATACTAAGAATCCTAAAAAGGCTATAGATGCCATTGCATATACCATTGAAATAGCACCAAAAACAGGTTTTTTACTATAAGTAGAAACAATATGAGATACTATTCCAAATCCAGGTACAATTAATATATAAACTTCTGGATGACCAAAGAATCCTCTATCTTAATATTTATAAATATTTAATTATATTAATTATCAACTATATTTTATAAATATCTTGTAAATTTAATTACAACCATATAATTTTATTTATATGAGATTTCGACTGTACATTAAACAAGTATAAATACTCATCCACTAGTGATGCAGTCTGTAGCAATTACTTAATTAATTGACGGTCTTATTTATTAGTTAAATTTTAACCGTTCCACTAGTATTGCCTTATATATATATTATATATATTCCTATTAAGAGTTTAATATATATATAATTATATAATTATTATTTATTATATAATAATAATTTAATATTATTTAGAATAATATTATATAATATATAAGACTAGAATTTAGGTATATAAATATATATTTATATAATTAAGTCTTTAATAATTATTATAACATTTGCTTAATTATATTTCATAACTTGAGTTAAACCTAATCCTTTATTCCAATATTTTGGTCATATAAATTATTTTATATTAATATTTTTAGCTTTTTTTTTTAATAAAGAACGTTTAATAGGATTTAAATGATCTTTATTATTAATATCATTTAATATATCTTTAAATTTTATAAAACTATTATATTTAATAGTTTTTAATTTAAATTTATTAAAATAAAATAATATTTTATTACAATTTTTTAATCCATTAATTCTTAATTCTCATATATTCTTTTTTGAATGAGGAACTATAGAACCTATAGATATATTATCATTATAATAATTATTAAATAATAATAATATATGTTCTAATACATATTTATTTATATCATATTTTTGAGTTAAAATATATCTAACTCTATAAGCATTATCATTATTATTTAATATTGAACAAGTAAAACATCCTTCTGAATCAGTAAAACCTAATAATCATGTATCATTTAATGTAGGTAAAATTAATTCAGAATTAAATTCAATTAAATTTTCATTATTAATTAATAATTTATAATTTAATTTAGATAAAAAGATATTAAATTTAATAGATTTTATAGGTAAAACTATATTACCATTAAATAATAAAGATAATAAATATAAATTTTTTCTATCTTGAACTATTCATTTATAAGTTTTATCTTTTTTAGATTCAATAATAATTGATCCTATATTTAAATTATCTTTTATTATATTTAATATTTTTTTATTTAATTCTGATTGAATTATTACTATACCTAAATCACCTCTTTTAGCTATAATAAAAGATCCATCTCCTTCAAAAAAACCTATAAATCATATTAAAAATTCTTTTGTAGGTAATTCTTTATTAGGAAATCTTCTTTTATATTCTAAATTAAATAAATTAAAATTAAAATCTTTAGGTGATTTATCTCATTTTATTAAATTATTATTATTATTTAATGAATATATATTTAATTTATTATTATTATTATTATTATTTAATAATATATTTGAATTTATTTTTTTATTAAAATATATATTAATAATAATTATGAATATAATTATTACTAAAATATTAATATAAAATAATATTTCTTTTTTTTTTATATAGAATAAATGTTGATATAATACGGGATCACCTCCTCCTGCTACTTCAAAGAATGAAGTATTAAAATTACGATCCATTAATAACATAGTTACACCCGCCGATAATACCGGTAATGATAATAATAACATTACGGCTGTTATTATTATAGCTCATACAAATAAAGGCATTTTACTATAAGTCATACCATTAGTTCTCATATTATATGAAGTAGCTATAAAATTTATAGCACCTAATAATGATGAAATAGAAGTTAAATGAATAGCAAAAATACCTAAATCTACACTAGGTGATGAATGTGCTTGAATACCTGATAAAGGGGGATAAATCGTTCATCCTGTACCAGCCCCACTTTCAATTAAAGTTGAAGCAACTAAACATACTAATGCTGGTGGTAATAATCAAAATGATATATTATTTAAACGTGCAAATGACATATCACTTGCACCTATTAATAATGGTAACATATAATTCAATTTATATATTATATTTCTATAATATTTGGACTATGTCTTCAACTTTTATATATTATTATATAAAAGTGCAATACGTATAATTTAATTAATTTATATAATTAAATCGCTATTAAGCAGTCTCTGAAGATCCTAATCATATTTTTATTAATATGGTTCGTTTCTTGCAAATTGTCCATTTAATTAATTTATTTATTTATTAATTTATTCATAATAATTTTAAAAATTTCAGTACATTTAATTATATTAAATTTCCATTATATTTTATATTATGACTTTAGGAGTTTCTTGCATATAGTATTGTAATAATAATAAATTTTACAATTTATCACGGCAATATATATTCATTATTAATATTTCTTTAATTATTTAACTATTTACCTATTTCCTTATGGATATAAAATAATTATTTTATAAAAGGGTATAAGTAAATGGTATTATTAAAGAATTAATTATTTTAAATTTTTTAAATGATTTCAATTAAAAGTTGTTCTAGTTTTATTATAATTTTTACGTATTTTTAATCCTAAATTATAACTTGATTCAGATGATTGACCATATATATTAGTATATTCTATAATTTCTTTTCATTTACAATAATCTAAATATTTAGATGATAATAATGGATATTTATTAAAATATTCTATAACTTTTATATTTTTATTTATATTACTTACCATAATTATATATGTATAATATATTTTTATTTCATTTAAATTATTTTTTTTTAAGTTTAATTCTCTATTTCTTGAATATAATTCTACATTAAAATATGTAGCTATTTTACTCATAATATTTAAATAATCTAAATTTATAATATCTTTACCTTTTTTTGTTAATTCAGTATTAGATATAATAATATTTTTATATAAATTATTATTATCATTATTATTATTATTATTATTGTTTATTTGATAAGATTGTTTTAATTCTAATTTATAATATGGTCTAATTCTTTTTTTAGTTCCATTTAATAAACTTATAGAAAAATTACCATTTGCATCTGTTATACCTGATAATCAAGCATTATTATTAATATTTGATTGATCTAAAGGTTTAATATTTATAATATTTATTTGATTAATAATATTAATAATATTTATATTATTATTATTATTATTATTAATTATATAATTATTTATAAATTCACAACAATTAATATAATAATAATATTTAGGTGTTCTTAAATAACCATTAATTAATATTAATATTTTATATATACTTGGTAAATCTTGTATTTGATAATTTACTGTATTTTTACTTAAATTATTTACTTTACCACATCCTAATATATTACATAAATAATTAGATAATTCTTTATCTTTTTTATGAAAAACTATATTTATTTGAGGATTTTTATTTTTGGGTATTGATATAGTACCATTACCTTCAATTAATCCCGCTAAATATGAACCTAATATATTATTATCTTTTAAATATTTAATATTATTAATATTATTAGCCCCATCCCTTGATTCTTCGAGTGAGAAGTAGGGACTAAACGAAACTTCTTTTATTGAATCTATATCATTATTTAATGATTTAAAATAATTTATTAATAATGGGATTTCTATTTTTTTACCAAATCCTCCAACTAATCCAGGCATAACTAAAAAGAAAATCATTAATAAAGCATGACCAACAACTAATACGTTAAATAATTGATGATTCCCATGTAATATTTGATTTCCTGGAGCAGCTAATTCTAATCTAATAATTAATGACATAGTTGATCCTATTACACCTGAAAATATAGCAAATATGAAATATAATATGGCTATATCTTTAGCATTTGTAGAATATAATCATCTTTGTATATACATTAATGATAATATTTTTATTTAATTAAAAAATTTTTATTTATTATTAATTTAATATAATAATTATTCATTATTATATTTTTTTATAGTAATAAATATATTATATATATATTTTATCTTTTTTTTAATTAAATTTAATATATTTATTTATATTTATTTATATATTTAAATATATTAATTATTTAAAATTAATTATTTTTACATTTTTTATTAAAAAACATAACTTTATTATTATAGATAATTCTTAAATGAATAAATTAATTCATTTTTATCTTAATTTTAATAATAATTAATAAATTAATTCTAAATATTTTTATTCTTTTTTATTCTTTAACTTCAGTCAAGATAAAATATAAAAAAGAAAAGTTATTAAATTAATATTATTATATTTAATATTTTTTCACCCCTACATAAGGAGATTTAATAAATTTTATTTAAGTTAATTAGCTTTAATTATGTTATATAAAAATATTAACTTAAATTAATAATACTAATTTATAATATATATTTTAATTCTCCCCCCCCCCACCTACGGTGGTGGGTGAGGAGACGTTTTAATTAATATAATAACAATCTTATAACTTTTAAATATAAATAAATTATAACTCATTTATATTTTATTAAAGAAATTAATTATTATATAATAATTAAAATTATTTTTAATCTTTTTTATAAAAATATATTTACTTATTCTATCCTTAATTACTTACTCATATCCGTTTTTTATTAAAATTTATTTAATAGTCGATGGTTAGATGACATAATTATCTCTTTTTAAGAATAAAAAATTATATTCTAAATATATTATTATTTTAGATATGCTTATAACTAAATTATAAGATTTTTACTAAAATTAATATATATTATTATATACAATAATAAAATTATTATATATTTATTCTTATATTTATATATAGAAATATTATCTTTACATTCATTCTCTTTTAAATTATACTTTTAACATTATGTTATTCTTGCCTTGAAAGTATATATTTAGAGAGAAGAGGGAATTGAACCCTATTTTTATAAATTTGCAATTTATATGAATAACCTTATTCGCTTCTCTCATTATACTTAAATAAATAAAGTTTAATAAATTAAATTATTACATTACCCCCCCTACGGGGGGGGGAGGAACTTTGTTTAATTAATAAATAAATTTATTAAAGAAGGCTAATAAAATATAAATGAATATGAATTAATTATTAATAATCTCAACCAGGATCGAACTGGTACTCCCATCGTGAAGGGATGGTGTTATAACCATTTAACTATAAGATCTTTAAAAATAATTAATTTGTAAATAATAAATAAATTTAAAAAAGAAATAATTATATTTTATTTATTTATAATTATAAAGGATTAATAAAATGTATTAAATATTTATTTAATCAATTTAAATTAATTTTATTTTATTATTAAAAATAATAATAAAAAGAATATAAAATTAAAGAGTATATAGCCTACTTGTTAGACCCCCTAAGGGCATATAAAATAAAAAGGTTAAAATTGTATGTTGCATTAGAGAGTTGAACTCTAAACCTTTTGATTACAAAACAAATGCTCTACCAATTGAGCTAATACAACATTATAATATTTATTTATAAATAATCTTCCGGCAACGCCGGAGGCGTTGCTTATTATTTATAACACCCCCTTAGGGGGGGGGGTTACGGGAGGGAGATAGAGAATTAATAAATAAATTAATAAATAAAAATAAATAATATTATTTTTATATTCTTAAATAATATATATCTATTTTTTATAACTTATTTTATTTTTAATAAAAATTATCTTTTGAGTATATAAAATAATAGTGTAGTTATAATTATACTTCTATTACATTATATTTTAATTATATTATAATTATATTTTAATTATATTATATTATAATTATATTTTATAATAAATTTATAATTATTTTAACTTTTAACTTATAGTAATGCTATATCCCCCACACTATTTTATAAAATAGTGTGGGGGGATAGGGAAGTAGTTAAATAAAGAATGTATAGATTAGAAATTATAATGTAAAATAGTTAAATAGTTTATAACTCATTATAACCTTATAAAGATTATAATTTTAGAGATTATTAATATTTATACGCATTAATGCGTATAAAGCTATTTTATAATCATAGTATATGATTACTATTAATTATTATTTATTATAAAAAAATAATAATAATTATTATATCTATAAGACAAATTCGTATTTTATATGCTTTCAATACTTATAATTTATTAATTTAGCTTTACTACTTAAATAAATTTTATAAAAATAAAATAATGTATTAATAATTAATTAAAATTTATTTAATAGTTTACCATTGATTAATTATTAATGATCCTTTCGTACTAATTAATAGACTTATTTTTATAATATTCACTTCAGAAGATAGGAACCATACTGTCTCACGACGTATTTACATTTTTAATCCATATTTTTCAATATGGCATAGACTATATCTTCAACTTATTATTTTTTAATTCTTTTAAATTTATATTTTTAGGATTTTTAATTATATTATAAATATAATTTATAACTTTATTTATAAAGATCCATTTTCTTTAGAAATGAATTAAACTAAATTAGATCCATCACTATCAAATAAACCTTTAATAAAATCAATATTTAATTCTTGAGAATTTTTAATTTTTATTTGATTATTATATATATTTAATGGTATATTATTATCTTTAATAATTATATTTAATTCTGGACAATATTTATTTATTATATTTTTATAATCTATATCTAAAGGTAATTCTTTATTTTCAATCATTTTTATTTCTTCTTTATTTAAATAACGTATTTGTTTACTTAATTTTATATTAGGATTAATTAATCTTGATAAAATTATTGTAAATAATCATAAAGATGATTTATATATAGGTTTTTCATAATATATTATTTTTACTAATAATTTAAATTTTAAATAACTATAATATTTATTACTTCTTACTTGATATTTATCAAATATAGGTAATATTATTTTAATTATATCTTCAATATTTGTTATAGTATATTTCATTATATTATTTGTTTGATATTTTATATGACCTTTATCATTTAATAATCTTTTTATTTCATTTATTATATCTTTATTCATTATATGCTGTGTTAATATAAATCTTGGATTTATATATAATTTATTTTTACCTTTAATTAAAGGTGCTGTAAATGTTCCATCAGCATGAACTAAACCTGCTATATAATTATTATTAATTTTATTTTTATTTCTTGATTCTTTTGTTATATTTTCCATTTTTTTTTTTTATTTTTTTTTACTTTAAATTATAATAATTAAATTATAAAATATTTTATTAACATACATTAATATAATAAAAGAATTTTTTAATAAGTTGCTAGTTTAATTATATATAATTATATAATTATATATCTTTCATAATTTTATTTTATGAAAAGTCGTTACGGGTTAATCAATATATATAAATATATATATATTATTAATTCCCACGGTATTAGCATAAATATAATTATTATTTATTAATAATATATATCCTTAGCCTTCACCGTTTTCAACTAGTTTTTATAAAACACACCCCCTTGAGGGGGTAGTTTTATAATATTTATATAAAAAAACATTCTTTTTATATAAATATTATAGAGTTTTCAATATATTTTCACAAATATATGGGGCCAAATATCCGACCCAACTCGCGTACCTTTATTAATTGACGAACAGTCAAACCCTTATTAGCTGCTACAACCAATAGGAAAAGGTGAGTCGACATCGAGGTGGCAAACATAACTTACTATATGTACTATTTCGTTATATTACCCTGTTCAATTTTTGTTATCATAATATTATTTAAATATTATTTCAATAATTTCCATTTATTTTCATAAATTTTATATATTGTTCAGACTATGTCATTATTAAAAATATTTATAAACATATATATATTTTTAATATTGGGCGCTCGTGGATAAATTATTGTTGATTATACTCATTATCTAGTCGTTGAACGTTCTTATAATATACTTATTAATCATTATAAGTTTCGCTGCAAATTATCCTAAAAAAAAAGGATTTTTTTGCAATTCACCCAATTTGTGAAAGTGATTATTTTTAATTGATAAATAGATATTATCTATTATAAATAATTATTAAAATATCACTTATCATTTTTTATTATAAAATAATCATATTTTATAATGGGACAACAAAAGTTTATCCCTAGCGTAACTTTTATTCGTTATCTTTACCTAACACTATTTATAGTAAATGTTCATTATACCATACTTACGTATTTACTTCATTTGTTTATGATTGTAATTTATGCATAGTTATACTATTATATTTATTTATTAAAATTTTTTAATATTGTTTTCCTTACAATTTAACTATACTTTATTTTATCTATTATTTATTCAAATTAAAAAAATTTGTATATATATATTTAATATATATAATATATATTTATAATTTATTTATATATATATAAAGGACTTACTCAGTTTATTTATATGAGAATGACGCCCCATCAAAACTATCTAATAAAAACTTTCTCTTATAATATATTAATATTTATTAAAAAATATATTAATATATTTATATATAGTTATATATAACATTATATATATTAAAGATAAGTTATATATTTATTATTAAAAAGTTTCTCAATTTTATATTATTTATTACTTTATAAGCTGAATAATTATAAATATATAACAGTTTATTTATATATAGTAAAGCTGCATAGGGTCTTTCCGTCTTACTGAAGTTTAGCTGTATCTTCACAGCTAATACAATTTCGCTGGATATATGGTAGAGACAGTTATTATATCATTACTCCATTCATGCAGGACTATAATTAGTAGACAAGGAATTTCGCTACATTATAACCCTCAAAATAAGGCTGCTATTTGACTAATTATTAATATATTTCCTTTTATAAAAATATATCTTATTTATTAAATCATTGAGCAGGATTCACACCTTATACTAATATTTTTATATCTGCAAAGTGCTGTGTTTTTAGTAAACAGTTGTATAATCTTATTCTTTATATATATAATTATTCATTATATATTCCCTTTATTGACTAACGTGGGGGTGATTTTTGCCGAGTTCCTTAACCATATTTATTCCATTCACTTTCATATTCTCTACTATACACACCTGTGTCGGTCTTAATTACGGTTTTTATTATTATTTATTTCTTGTTCTATTAATAATACCATATATTTTTTATTTTTATATGATTAATGTTCATTATTAAATTAATTAAAAAAATTAATTTAATAATATATAATAATATTTATAACCTATCATATATATTATATTTATATACTAATTTAAGGACCGAATTTATAGTAAAACCTTATGTATTATGTGAATAAGTTTATATTATATTTATAATACTTATTTTTCGCTACTCATGCCAGCATTCTCAATATAATTATATTAAAAATAATAATTTATCTAACTATTATTTATTATTTATTATATGCTCTGTTACCATATTAATATTATTAAAATAATATTAATATATAAATATTCAGTTATAAATTTAGATCCGTGTATTATCTGTATATAATATCTTTAAATTATTTATTAGTGCATTGTTACATGTTCATTAAAGGATAGTTATTATCAAACCCACCTACTAATTGATTAAGATTTTATATACATTTTATTCACTTAATTTATTATTTGGAACTTTATATTTTATTTAGGGCTGTTTCCCTTTTGACTATATACCTTATCGCATACAGTCTGATTAATTAATTTTTATTTAAAAATAAATTTTAAATTATTATTATATTATTGTGAGATTAAATATACATGATAAATCATATCTGACCCTCATTAATATTATATTAATTGCTATACCATATAATAATATTATATTAATCACTATACTAACATATATTTCACAGAGAACCAGCTATTTATAAAACAGATTAGTCTTTCACTTACTTATCACAACTAATTGAATAATATTGCAACATTAACTCATTCGATCAATATTTTTTTATTTTATTAAAAAAATGGATATCTTGTCATAATAAGATCTTTTATTTTCGGGCCAATTAATAATAACTTATTCACATTATTCAAATTATTTTTATTAATAATTTATTATATATTCTTTTTATATTTAATTTTAGTTATTTTTGCTATTATTAATTACTTGCTGGCCCATTATACAAAAGGTACGTATTAAATATATTTATATATCTCATACTGCTTATAAATTATCCATTTTCATATTTTCCTTTTCAGTACTTTTTTTACTTATTAATTATATTTAGTCTTAGATTTAGTTATATCCTTTTTCTTACTATTTTTAATAATACTTATTATATTGACTTTATTACTTTCATTCGCCATTACTTATAATATCTCTTTTGATTTCTTTTCCTATGAATACTTAGATGATTCAGTTCTTCACGTTTATTTCTTAGGTTTCCCTTAAGTTTTATATTAAATAATATCTAAAGATTATTTAATAATTAGTAACTTTTTTTAATTAATAGTTTATTATATCCTAAAACATAATCTTTATATTCCTTGAATAACCCTTTAATACATTATAACACTTTTCAAATCTATACATTCTTTTTATTTATATTCTTATATTTTTATAATAAATTAAAAATAAAAATTAATTTAATATTTATTAAATAAAGTTTGATAATTTATTTATCGGGAAAGTTAGTAATTATAATTCTATTATTTAATATTATTATATTTTATATTAATCAATCTTTATTATTTGAAAATAAAAAATTATTTAATAAAAGCATAATATTTAATTATCCATTCCTTATTAAATAATTAAAATAAAAGGTAGATAGATGACATAACTAATAGAATTATTATTTATATATATATAATAATTTTATTAATAGGTAATTATAATTATTATTATAAATATATTATTTAATAAATTAGTATTTGTAGTTTTATATAAATGTAATTTAAATTTTATTATTACTTATCTATTCTATATATTATGACATAATTTTATTATATCATTATTTTACTTTTTTATATAAAAATAATTAATATTTATTTCTTTTTTTTTTATTAATAGATATCCTTTATTATTTATTAATATATATATATATTAAAACGATTATTTACATATTCCCCCCCTAACTCAATGAGTTAGGGGGGGCCTTTTATTAAATAAGAGGTTAATAGGGTGGATAATATTCTTAAATTAAGGGTAGGATAATGAATTGATACTCACAGGATATAAATTAGATATTAGTCAGTAATTAATAAGTATAAATTAATTTAATTATTAAGATTAATTAATTAATTAATTAATAAAAATAAATAAATATTAAAAGAATATTAAAATTAGGGGGATTAAAAATTATTGTTCATTTAATCAAGTTAAGAATTCTTTTAATGAAACTACTTCTACTTTTATTGGCATTGCACTATGAGCTATACCACATAATTCACTACATTGACCATAATAAACACCTTCTCTTTGTATTAAAGCTGAAACTTGATTTAATCTACCTGGACAAGCATCAATTTTTATACCTAATGAAGGAACAGCAAAATCATGAATAACATCAGCAGCTGATACAATAAATCTAATATGAGTATTAACTGGACAAACTATAGATGCATCAGTATCTAATAATCTTAATTGACCATCTTCTAATAAATCTTCAGGTATAACATATGATTCAAATTCTATTGTTTCACCTGAATCATTAATAAAATCTGAATACTCATATTTTCAATATCATTGTAATCCTATAGCTTTAATAGTCATAGCAGGAGATATAACTTCATCACATAAATATAATAATATAAATGATGGGAATGCTATAACTAATAATACTACAGCTGGTAATATTGTTCAAATAATTTCTATTGTTTGACCATGAACTAAATATTTATGAGGTAAAGGATTCTTAGATGAATCTTTAACTATAGTATATAATAATCATGATACTAAACATAATATTAATACTAAATAAAACATTATATTATCATGTAATTCTATTATTCCTTCATGATTTGGTGTTGCTGAATCTTGAAAATATAATCCTCATGGTGTTGGTACATCATTAATAATTATATTATTTATATTATTCATTATTGTAAACATTTTTTTTTTTTTTTATACTTTAGTAGAACTTTATTTCTATTAGTTTATTTATAATTATTAGGAATCGAACCTCTTAATCTTATGATTAACCTTTTTATTTAATTATTCTTATTAGTCTCAGTTAATAATAAATAAATATATTTATTATTTTTTTATTTAATTAAATATATTATTTATATTAACTTATATATTATTATATATATATATACTTATAGTGGGAATTGAACCCAAACATTTATTGCATATGAGACAATTGTTTTAACCTATTAAACTATACAAGTTTTTTATAAAAGGGTAAAAACTGAGAATCGAACTCAGATATATTGTGCCACGAACAACTATTTTACCATTAAATTATATTTACCTTTTATTTATAATATTATCATTTCTTTTTTAATATTTTATTCAATTAAATTAAAATATTAAAAATTAAGTAATAATAATTAAATATTATATACTCTAAGGGAATTGAACCCCTATTTATAGTTCCGTAACCTATTATTCTACCATTAAATTAAGAGTATAATAGTAATATTTTCGTATTAATATAATATTTATATATTATTTTTAATATTTTATCTCTTTTTACTTTAATTTATAAATAATATATAATATATAATATATAATATATAATATATATATTATATTTAATAACGTATATTATATTATTTAATTAATAATAATTTTTAATTATTACTTATATTTATATATATATTTATATTTATAAAAAATAAAAATATATTATTAAAATTAAATTTAATTATTTAATATTAATTAAATTAAATGAATATTAATTAAATTTAATGAATATTAAAAATTTATATATTAATAAATAAAAATTAATATTATTAAATAGTATTTAATTTTGTTGATATACCAAAAACACCTGTTTTAACTTTATTAACTTTAAATCTACCTGTAGCAATATCAGTATTATTATTAATAATAGAATGATGATTAGGAATATAATTTAAAGAATATTTTTTATTAATATTAATATTATAATTATTATTAAATAAAATATTATTATATTGTAATGAATTTAATAAACCATTATATTTACTATATAATTTATTAGATAATGAACCAAATAATAATTTATCTTTAATAGATCTTGAAATACCAGCTTTATTTAAATTTTTACCTTTATATAAAATATTTAAACCTATTAAATATTTATTAGTTAATAAATTATTAGGTATATTATTAATATTAATATTATTATATATATCTATTATATTAATATTATTATTATTATTATTTAATATATTATTATATTTAATATTATTATTTTTTATTATATTATTTATATAATTATTTTTTATTAATAAATGATTATTCATTGGTATATTATTTCTTAAGATTTTACTATATTTACCAGCTAAACCACCTTTATATTTTTCAATATTATTAATAATCATTTTATTAAATATAATATTATCATTATAATGATATTTAATTTTATTAGGTATAATAATAACTTCTTTATTATATATTTTACTTAAATAATTACTTAAATTATTATTATTATTATATTTATTTATATTATAACTACCTAATATATTATTTATATCATTAATTATTGATGTATAATAATTATTATTATTACTATTATTTATAATATTATTATTATTATTAATACTATAATTAAATATAATATATAATTTATTAATAGTATGTTTAAATTTAGGTTTATTTATATATATATTTGTTATACCTATTGTAGATTGTATATTATTTAAATTAATTTTAAATATTTTAATTAATAATTTTGAAACTAAATTATCTATTAATAATATATTAATTAATTTATTATTATTATATTTATATAATTGTGTATATCAATTATTCATTTTATTAATATTCTGTAATTTTCTTCCTTTATTATTATATTCTTGAATATATTTTAATATTATTTTATTCTTATTTTCATAATTATTTTTATTTATTTTATTACTTAATTTATATAAATAATTATTTAATAATTCTTCTTTTCTTTTTATTTCTAACATTTTTATCTTTATTTTTTACCTTTATAATATATATTAATTAATTAATTAATTTTATATATTATATTATTTAAGGTTATTTTTTATCTCTTTAATTTTTATTAAAGTAATCTTAATCATATTTATATTTATTATATATATATATATATGATGATTATTATTATTATTTTCATATACTTATTACATGTATATCATCATACTTATATTTTTAATAAATATTTTAATATAATAATATTAATATTTAATTATATTATTAAACTAAATATAATTATTTATAATATTCTTTCATTAGGCCCCCCCCCAACCCTTAAGGGTTGGGGGGGGGGGGGGGGGAGAATATATTCTAATTTAGGTATTCTATCAGAATATAAATGATGTTTAATAAAAATATCTCATAATTAAAATAAATAATCTTTATATTTATCACTTTGAGCTATAATTATTATTATTTTATCATTATTTTTATTTATTATATTATTTTTATCTCTTCTTATTGTAAAATCATCTAATAAACCTCCTATAATTAAAGATATAATTTTATAATAATAATCAGTTAATAAATTTTTATATGAATTATAATATCTTTTTAATTTTATTATTATTATTTAATATAATATTAGCTACGCCTGAGGTATTGCTGAAAGATATAAAATAAAATTTTATTATTTAAAAAAGAATGAATATTGAATAAAATTATTTTATGATATAAAATATTATTAAACACCGTATAATAATAAGAAAGAAATCATTAAACAGAATAATCCTGTTGCTTCTGATAAAGCAAAACCTAATATTGCAAAAGGGAATAAAGTATTACGTAATGAAGGATTACGTGATGTACCGTTAATTAATGCGGCAAATACTATTGCTATTCCTATACCTGCTCCTGTTAAACCTATAGTTGCTATTGCTGCACCTATATATTTTGCTGCTAAAACTAATTGCATAATTAAAATTAATATCTTTAAAATAGATAATAAATTAAATAATATTTATTACAATATATTAATAATATATTATTAATAATATTACTTATATAATTATTATAAAATATATATTAAAGGAGAGATAGCTAAATTTAATGATTTAATAATAATATTAGGATAAATACCTATAAATAATATGAAAAAGAATAAAATATTTAATAATAATAATTCTCTATTATTAATATCATTAACAATATTAATATAAATTGATTTATAACCATATAATAATTTAGTAGTTAATTTCATTTGATAAATAGTTGTAATAAAAATACTTAAAGTACTTAAAATAGCAAATAATGAATTATATATAAATATACCATTTATTGATAAAAATTCACCTATAAAATTTAAAGTTAAAGGTAAACCCATATTAAATAAACCAGCTATTAATAAATAAATACTAAATATAGGCATATAAGTAGCTAAAGATTGATAATAATAAATTAATCTAGTATGATATCTATCATATAATATACCACCTATTAATAAAAATAATGCTGGTGATGTTAAACCATGACCTATACTTAATATAATACTACCTTCTATACCTATTATATTATTAGATAATATACCCATAATAGTTATAGCCATATGTATAATAGAACTATAAGCTATTATAACTTTAATATCTATTTGTTTTAATGTTATTAAACCTATATATATTATTGTTAATATTGATATTGTATATAATAATGGATTATATATTATTACTGCATCTGATAAATTTATTAATAATAATCTTATTATTGCATATATCGCTAATTTTATTATTATTCCAGCTAATAATATTGATCCTCCTACTGGTGATTCTGCATGAACTAAAGGTAATCAAGTATGAATAGGAAATAAAGGTGTTTTAACAATTATTCCTAATATTAATCCTATAAATAATATTGATTGTAAATCAATAGATAATATAATATTATTTATATTTATATAATCTATATTACCTAATATATATATATATATTCCTATACTTAATAACATAAATAATGAACTAAATAATGTATATATTAATATATAATATGCTGCTTTTTCTTTAAATTTTGAACCATATATACCTATTAATATAAATAAAGGTAATAATGTAGCTTCAAATAATATATAAAATGTTATTATATCTAAACATAAAAAATTTAATAATATTATTATTCCTATTAATATTATTAACATTATATATACCATTATTTTATTATTATTATTATTATTATTATTATTATTATTAATATTTCAATTAGATATTAATGCTATTGGTAATAATATTAATGTTAAATTAATTAATCATAATGATATACCATCTATACCTCAATTAATATTTATATAATATTCTATTAATTGATATCCTATTTCATTATTATTATAATTTATATTCATATATATTCCTATATATATTAATATTATTAATAATATTAATCCTATTTGTTTTATATATTTATTCTTATTTATTATATATTCTTTTTTATTTATTATTAATAATATTATTGTATTTATTATCATTAATATTGATATTGTTTTTATCATTTTTTTATTTTTATTTACTTATTTATTCGTATGTCCCCCCCCCCTCACTCAATGAGTGAGGGGCGGTTTTTTTTTTAATTTTTATTAAAATAGGAATTTAACCTTTAATTAATTACAACCCCCCCCTTCGGGGGGGAGTGAATAGAACAACAAAGAATCGAACTTTGATACATCCATTATGAGTGGATTGCTTTACCATTAAGCTATAATTCTTATAAAATGCATTAATACGAGTCGAACGTATATAAAAAGGTTATGAGCCTTATATGTTTCCTATTACATCATAATGCGTAAAAAAAAAAAAGAAATAAAAAGAATATTAAGATTATTTATTAATTATATTATTAGTATTAATGTCTCTGGCGTAGTCGGAAGAATTATTAATAGTATAAAATGAATTATTTAATTTATTATTACGAATAAATAATTTATTAATATAAATAGCTTTATTATTTATTTCTATAATAAAACCTATAATTAATGGTAATAAAAAATATAATAATATATATAAACCATAAATATTAGTATTATATATAGTTAAAGTATAAGGTAAAATTGAAGTTAATTCTAAATCAAAAGGTAAAAATAATATAGCTATTAAAATAAATTTAATAGAATAAGTTGTTCTACTTTGTCTAAAACTATAAAAACCACATTCATAAGGACCTGTTTTACTTATATTATTATCAGATTTATTAGTAATTAAATAATTAATTATTATTAATAATATTGATATTATTGGTACTAATATCATATAAAATTTTATTGAATTAATATTAAACATTAATTATTATTCTTATATTATATAACATTTATTAATTTAATTTAATATTAAACTAATTATATATGCTCCTTTTAATATATTCTCTAATTGTATAAAATTTAATAATATTATTAATATTAAACTACTAAATATATATGTTAATAAATTATTACTTATTATTCCCTTAATATTATTATTATTATTATTATTTATAATAATATTATTATTATTATTATTAATTAATACTTTATTTAAGAAATATAAATAAAATATAGAAGAAATAACACTAGAAATTATTAATAAAATAGATAAAAATAAATTATTATTATTAATAGATGAAATTAATATATTATATTTACCATAAAAACCTAATAAAGGTGGTATACCAATAAATGAACCAATAATAATAATTAAACTAATAACTAAGAATAAATTATGTTTAATAAATGATAATTCATAAATATATGTTATATGTTGATAATTAATTAATTTATTATTATTATTATTTTTTAAATAAATAATAGATATAATTAAGAATAAAAATATTGATATATGACTAAAACTATATTGAGTTATATAAATTATATAAGCTAATATAGAATAAATATTATTTATTAATATAGTTAATAATAAATAACCTAAATTTAATAAACCACTATAAGCTAATATATATTTAATTTTTATTTGAGATAAACCACCTATAGAACCTATTAATAATGATAATATAATAAATAATGTTAATAAAAATAATAATTTATTATTATATAAATAATTATTATTTAATAAATATGATGGTGATATTATATTTATTATTAATAATATATATGATAATATACTTAATTTAGGTATAATACTTATATATGATGTTATTATTGTATTAGAATTACTATAAATAAATATTGATCAATTATACATAGGAGCTATACCTATTTTAATTAATAAACCAAATATAATAAATATTCAACCTAAATATATATAATTAATCTCATTTATTAATATATTATTATTTATATCATATAAATATATAAATGAATTTATATTATTTATATTAATTATACTTGTTATATTATATAATATATTTATACCATATAATATTATTATTGAACCTAAACCACCTATTAAATAATATAATAATGAATTATAACTACTTATATGTGATTTATATATAATACCTGTTAATATATATAAACTATATGATTGTAATTCTATACTTATAAATAATCCTAATAAATTATTAGATGTTAATAATAATATTATTCCTATTATATTAAATATAATTATATTTATATAATTTATATTCATATTATTTATTAAACCATTAGTTATATTATTATCATTATTATTAATATTTTTTATATCTATATTTTTTATATTATTATTATTAATAATATTAATAGTAGTATTAATACTTAATAAACTTATAATAGTAAATATAATTAATAAAATTATAAATATATTATATTTATTATATAAATATAAATCATTAAAAATATAAATATTTTTAATATTATTATTATTATATAATATATTAATAGTTAAATCTTTTAATATATATAAACTATATAATAATATTATTATACCTATACGTATTAAATATTTATTATTATATTTAAATTTATCTAAACTATTTATTACTGAACTATATATTAATAAAATAAATAAACTTAAAATTAACATATTAAATATTATTACTTATATTAAAAAGAATATTAAAGATAATAAATTAAAAAGAATATTAAAGATAATTATTAAAAAAATAATAATTATTTGTTATTATAAACACGTCCAATATAGAATAAAATATTTTCTAAAGTTGAAACAGCAGGAACTAAAACTATGAAGTATAAGAAATAATTAAATGTAGCTATTTGACCTAATTCAATAAAAGGTACTTCAACATGTAATTGTCCTAATTGTCCTAATAATACAAAATTATATATAAATAAGAAAAATAATGTTTTTGAGAAAATTTTAAAAGTATTTCCTCTTATTATACTTCTATCAGTAATAGGTAATATTAATAATATTAATATAGCTGCAAACATAGCTATAACACCACCTAATTTATCAGGTATAGAACGTAATATTGCATAAAATGGTAATAAATATCATTCTGGAACAATCGATGCTGGTGTTACTAAAGGATTACCAGGTATATAATTATCGGGATGACCTAATGTATTAGGAGAGAAGAAAACAAATAAACAGAATATTAATAATAATAAAAATACTGTAATTAAATCTTTAAATACAAAATATCCATGGAATGGTAATCTATCTATATTATTATTAATACCTAATGGATTAGTTGAACCATGTACATGTAATGCCATTAAATGCATTATAACTAATGCAGCTAATATAAATGGACATAAATAATGTAAAGCAAAAAATCTTTGAATTGTAGGATTTGATACACTAAATGATCCTCATATTCATGGTACTAAATCTTGACCTATAAATGGTATAGCTGATAATAAATTTGTAATTACTGTAGCACCTCAATGTGACATTTGTCCGTATACACAACAATACTATTTCGACTGTGCATTAAGCATCATTTCAGATACCTACCAGTGACCCAGTCTGTCGCGATCAATTATTTAACCGACGATCTTGTATATTATTATAATAATAATATATTTTATATAATAATATATTTTGATCGTTTTCACTAGTATCGCCTATATTTATATATATAATATAAATACTAAAGTTCTATATAACTTTAACTTTACATATATTTCCTAATAATAGTTAACATATATGTAGATAATTAATTAAAATATCATTAATTTAATTATCAAAGTAGACTATCATTAATTATTTATTTCTTGTGATTTCAAATTTTAATAAATTTTCATTTTTATAAACTAATCCTGATTTTAAATTTAAATTATTTAAATAAATATTATTTTCTTTAACATTATTATATTTTTTTATTAAATCATTTTTTAAATATTCTATATAAGGTATTGGTATATAAATATAATTACTATTAATAGCTTTTCTAATAGTACGTTCACTACAACAAATATAATTACACATTTTATTAATATTTTTAAATTCACATATAATAATATTATTTAATTTTAAATAAATAGTTTTACTAAATTTATCGGATCTTTTTTTTAATTGATCTTCAGTATTAAAAATTAAATGTGATAATCTATTAATATTATTTTGACTAATTTTATTTTTAGAAATTAAACTTCATTGTCCTTTACGATTTTCTTGAAATTTACGTAATATTTCTTTACGTTCTTCAGTATATAAAGATTTCATTTTAGCTTTACCCATAAATGGGTAATACTATTCCTAACCCCCCCCCCTCATATATATATGAGGGGGGGGTTGAAATAGCTAAAGTTTCTTCTGAATGTTTATATCCAAAATTATTACTTGCTTCAGTTAATATATTATATTCAGGTTCTAATAAATTTAAATATGTTTGTTCTAATTTTAATAATTCTATATTATTATATTTAGTTATTTTATTTGGAAAATATTCTATTATTCCAAATATAAAATTATTTAAACCATATTTTTTTATAGCTTGTTTAACTAATTTACTTCCATGATTTGAATGTATACAATGATTTGCAAATCTAACATGTAATTTATTTGTTATAGCTGAACCTATATATTTATTACCGGTTATTTTATTAATTATTATATATACACCACTTTTATTTTTAACTAATTGAGTTATATTATCTCTAGTTTTTGGTAAATGTATATTTTCTCAATAATTTTCTACTTTAATACCTAATTTATTAAATATTTCTTCAGGATTACGTATATCTTGTATAGTTTTTGTATGTAAATATGATTTACGTATTAAAGGTCCATATTTTTTTTTATTAATTAATGATTTTGGGCTATGTTGTGATTGTATTTTTTTATAACCCAAGAAAGCTGTAGCCATAGTTAAAATAAAGATAATAACTCCTATAACTCAAACTAAAACTCTAGGTGATTTATAACTACCATAATATAATGCTTTACCTATATGTCCATACATACATATAAAGAAAAATGATGCTCCATTAGCATGAATATATCTTATTAAATATCCATAATTAACATCTCTCATAATATGCTCAACTGATGCAAATGCTAAATCAATATGACTTGAATAATGCATAGCTAAAAATATACCTGAAGCTATTTGTATTACTAAACATAATCCTAATAATGAACCTAAATTATATCAATAATTAATAGTTGATGGTTGAGGTGAATCAATTAAATAACTATTAGCTAATGATAAAAATACTTGTGACTTTCTTATTGCCATTTTTATCTTTTTTATTCTTATTATTAAATATTAATTTTTATTATTTTTATTTAATAATAATCTTTACTTTAATAATATTATTTAAATATTTATTATTATTATTATTATTACTTTTTAATATTTTATTATTAATAAATAATAATATTATAATTATCCCACCCTGTAAACCCCCTTTGGGGGGAGGTGAATGTAGGCATGGTTAATTATTTATTATAATAATATATATATTTTTATATATATATTATATTTATAATATTTATATATATTTAAGTTTATATAAACTTAACTATTAATAATAATAAATATTTATATAATATTAAATTATTTAAAGTTAATATAATTTATTTATATTTTATTATTTTTTATTTATATTTAAATACTTATATATTTATATATATATTAATTTTTTAATAGAATCTATACATTCCTTCCTCCCCTAGGGGAGGAAGGGTGTATGGCGTAGCTATCATTAAGTAAATAAATATAATTATTAACTTAATTAGTAATATAACTAATCTTATTTTTTTTATCTTTTAATTAATATAATTGATAATTAAAATAAATAATTAACTCCCCCCCCCCACACTATAACTTTCGTTTAATAAATTTATTTTATAAATTTATATTCGAGTAAGGGGGGGGCGTGATTAGTTATTAATAAGATAATTATTAGAATACTGAAATAAGACTTTATACTACAGTAATAATTTTTTATTTACTAACTCTTATAAAATTATTATTTTATAAAGGTTAAGTAACTAGCTATTATTAAAGCTATTATTATATTTTTTTTTATACTTAATTATAATATTATTAATTAATTAATAATATTAAATTAAAGTTTATTGATTTAATTATTATGAGAATAAGTGGAATCGAACCACTATAAACTGCTTAAAAGACAGTTGTTTTACCATTAAACAATACTCTCTAACGTCTATCTTAATTTTTTAACATACTATCCATTTAGATGGATGCTTAGTCAATGATCTTTATTAAATACCCTTTCCTTTACTTAAGGAAAAAAAAATAGATTAATTTATTAAATTTTATTCTGCGCCTCCGGCGCAGCCGGGAGATTAATCACGTCTACATTCACCCCCCCTTAGGGGGGGAAATTATATAAAATTAATTAAAAACTATAATATATATAATTTTTAACTTAAAATATAAATTTTATTATTAAGTATTTTTTTTATAATAATATTTATATAGATTAACTTTATTTAAACCCTTTTCAAAGGAGAGGGATTTAATTTCGTTTAATTAATTAATTTAATAAATTAATATTAGCTTATAGCTACATTAACTACCCTTTTATATTTTAATTATTTTAAAAGAATTATTTGAATTGGGGTGACTCGAACACACCATTAGCCAAACTCAAATTTTGGTGACTTACCTATTAGTCTACAATTCATTTTAAATAATTATAAATAAAATTATTTCTAATATATTTATATATCATATTTATTATTTTTTTTATAATAATTTTAAATCTTTATTATTTTTAAATAAATTTATTACTTATCTACTAATTATTTAGAACTTAAAAATAAATTTTTAAGCATAAGATAAACTTTATCTTGGAGTTAGATAATTTATTAAATTTTATAGCTACACTATATATTTAATTTTATAGGATAAATTTTAAATATTAATTTATTTATTATATTTACCTATCGAGTCGAGAATCTTTTATCTTCCGCTTACCCCCTAACTCTTGGAGTTAGGGGGTAAGGTAAAACAAAAGGCAAATTTAATTATAAAAAAATTTAATATTTTATACTATCCACCAATTCCCTACTTAAAAGGGTATTGGTGGATGATGTTGCTACTTAAAAGACTTGAACTTTTATACTTATTAGTAACGCATTTTAAGTGCGTCGTGTCTACCTATTCCACCAAAATAGCTTTATATATATATTTAATATATAATATTATAAATTAAAATTTATCATAATTAATTTTAATTATTTTATATAATAATTTTATATAATCTTTAAATAAATCTATTTTTTCCTTATAAACTTTGACTCCATTTACCCTCCCTTTATTACCCCCCCCCTCACAGGGGGGGGATGAATAGAGACAGAGCCAATATATTTTAAATAGAGTTATAAGGAAAATAGAGATATAAGGAATATAGGACTCGAACCTATACTAATTTTGTGTGTAAAACAAATGCTATACCAATTAAGCAAATCCCTTTTTTAAAATCTTTTAAAATACCCCCCTTACTCGAAGATAAATTTATTTTATAAATTTATTAAACGAAAGTTCGAGTTAGGTGGGGGGGGGTAATTAGTTATGAATATGTAAATAGATATAATATAGCCCACTGCAGGTTCCCCTACAGTAACTGTATTTCGACTTCGCAATAATATTAAAATTATTATTAAATAATATATATAAATAATTATTATTAATTAATATTAATTAAATTAAAAATATATATTTATTTTTGGAATTATTTTAAACTTATCGCGTGACGAGTAATTAGTGCGAAACAATTAATAATATTCACCGTTATTTGATTAATAACTGATTACTAGCAATTCTTTTTTCATATTTCCGAATTACAGGAAATAATCCATATTAATATTATATATTAATATATAACATTATAAAAGTTTTTTTATTAATTATTTGATATTTATTTATACATCTCCTAAAATTTTTTTCCTTTTTTTATAGTACGTCTATAGCCCACATTATTAGGGTCATAATGATTTGTCTTAATCCTATTTTTACTATGCATCTAAATAATAAATTACAAATATTTATATATATATATTTTTTATTTGTATAGGGATTCGTTCGTTAATGGAACTAACCTTAAACTTCACAGCACGAACTGAAGACAACTATGTAACGCCTGTAATTTAATATAAAAATTAAATTATTCAAAATGTGGTAAGTTTTTCGCGGATTATCGAATTAAATAACATACTCCACTGCTATTGATTATAACCGTCTATTGTATTGGGTTTTAATTTAGTAATTATACTCTCCTGGTGGAATACTATTGATTTCTCTTTATCATTTTATTATTATTTGATAAGTATTCATAGTTTACTGCTATAATTAATTGGGTATCGAATCCATGTCATTATTATAGCCTTCATCCCTCAATGTCAGTTAATATATAATAAAAACTTTCGAACTTGTCTGTCCTATAAATATTATAATATTTCATCATTACTTTTATAATTCATTTATTACTTTTATTAACTCTATATATATTTTTATATATAAATTCTACGGATCCTTTAAACCAATATGATTAATACTTGCTCCCTATGTCTAACCGCAACTGCTGGCACATATTTTAGTTGGAACTCTCAGAATAATAATATTATTATAAATAATAATATTATTATAAAATATTATTTTAAGTTACTATCATTATTTTCACTTTCCTATAACTTTATTTTTTACCAATTAATTTTTTTTTCTTTATTAATTAAATTAATTTTTATTATTATTATTTCATTATTATAGATAACTGGGTCAATCGTTAAATCATTGCCCAATATTCCTCACTGCTGTATCTTATAGATATCGATTATCTTTCATTTTCGACGTGACAATTATAACGCTTATTAATTGTTATAGATTGTTGGCTATGTATGGCTATTATCCTACATATTACCTATACTATTTATAGCTTGATTAATAACAATAATTTATTTATATTATTCATATAAATTTATTATCTTTATTGATTATTTAATATTTCATTAAATTATTAATTCTTATTCTATTTTTTACTCACGAATACATCACTTAATTAATATTATTATATTTTATATATATATATTTCATCGTTTGATTTGCATGTGTAATGTCTCTATATAGTATTTAATCTGAACTAACATCATATTCTCTTTTTATTTTTATTTCTCTTTATATTCTTATATTTTAATAAATATATTAAATATTTATTTAATCAGATAAGCAGGAATCGAACCTACGTAGTCTTTCTCCCAAAGAAAGTGCCTAACCATTTGGCTTTTATCTGGATATTTTTATAATAATTATTTTATAATTAATAAGCTTATATTTAGTATAATTATTTAACTTAATAAATATTTATTTATTTATAAAAAAATAATATAAAATATTTAATTAAAATTATTAATAAAATAAAAATAATAAGGTTATATTTTATATATTATGTTATAATAACAATAAATTATATTAATATATATTTCCTTAAATAACTTTCCATTTAATTATATTAATTATTATACGGAAAATATGAGATTCGAACTCATCAGGATTATTATCCTATTATTTAGTAAATAATTTATCTTACCCTTGATCAATTTTCCTTTTTTATATTTAAATATAATTAATTAATTAACTATATTAACTACATCTTTTACCTACACTATTTTATAAAATAGTATCCCCCCCCCCTGACTCAAAGAGTCAGGGGGAGGGTGTAAATAGGTGAGTAATAAGATAAAATAAATTTTAAATTTAGAATATAATATTTTATTCTTCGAATCCAATCAGATTTGCACTGACATACCCCATCGTGACAAGATGATACTTTACTATTAAGCTATAGATCCTAATATATTTAATGATATAACTTCATTTAATAAATTTAATTCTAAAATAGATCAATTACCCCCCCCTGACTAAATGAGTCAGGGGGGGGGGGTAAACATTATTTAATAAAATATAAATTTATATAATATTATTTAATTAATATTTAAAGGATATTTATCTACTGACTACGCCTGAGGCGTAGCTAACTTCATTTAATTAATATTTAAAGGATATTTATCTAATTTTATCCCTCCCCGTATGGGTGAATTAAGTAGTAAAACTAATTAATAATTTTAATTAATAAATTAATTTATTAATTTAATATGAGTAGTGGGAATCGAACCCACATAAAATGTGTGGAAGACATTAAGTTTAACCATTAACCTATACTCATTATATATTCTTATATATAATATTAATTTTAATCTTATTATTATATTTATTATTTATAATATCCTTTTAAAGATAAATTATATTAAATTTTTATACTTTATCCACCTCCTTTAGGCCCCCCCCTGACTCAAAGAGTCAGGGGGGGGGTATATAAAATAATAAGTAAATAGCATTACTATTAAAATTAATAAAATTAAATTAACTTCGTTTAATTAATCACACCCCCCTACATAGTGGGTAAAATTAATTGTATTTTATATTTACAAGGGCTGACAAAATTGTTAAATTTAATAATTTATAATAGAATTGAACCATTTATAATATAATTATAAATTATTAAATTTAGTCAAATCAATACAAGGGCAGACAGAATTGAACTATCACTATATTGATTTGAAGTCAACCGTTTTACCTATTAAACTATACCCTTTAATTTATTATTAAACTATATCCTTTAATTCATAATTATAATTTATTTAATTAATTAATAATATATATCTATTATATTTATAATATAATTAGCTACGCCTGAAGATTATATTTAAATATATATATTATTAATAATATATTAATATTATAATAAAGTCATTAATAATTATGTTTTCAATATTATAATAAAATATTATTATTCTTATATTAATTTATTAAAATTAAAAAGAATATTAAAAAATTGTATTATATGTTTATATTATTAATATATTAAATTTAATTATATAATATTTATTAAAGGATAATAATAATAATAATAAAGAAATATAAAGTAATAATTATAAATAATTAATAATTAAAAGATTATATAAAAATATATTATAAATAATATAATTAAATAATTAAAATTAATAATAATAAACTAGCTGAAATATAAATTAAATAATTATTAAATAATAAACCAAAATTATTATTAAATTTAACAAATTTACTTTGAGAATAATGAATAATATTTAAAGATAAATAATTAAATAATATATTTAAACCTGTAGGACCTAAATAAATTAATATACCTTTATCTAAATAATAATATAATAATGAAGATAATTTTAAAATATATCTAATAATTAAATTATTTAATATTTGATCAAATAAGAATCTAGTATTAAATAAAGTATAAAAATTTAATAATAATTTATTATTAAAAATATAAATTAAATTATAATTAAATTCATAAATTAAAATAATAGTAAATAAAGATATAAAAATATTTATTAAAGGAATTCATTTATAATAATTATTAATAGCAAAATGAGTATCAATTAAAGATAAATTATTAGGATTAATAAATAAACCTAAAATATTATTACCTTGACCTAAATAAATATCATTTAATATATAACCTATAAATAATGAACCTAAAGTTAAAATAATCATACAAAATACATTTAAAAAATGTAATTCATTAATATTATTATAAATATATTTATTTAATTGAGGTATATTAATAAATGAATAATAAATTAATTTTAATATATATATATTAGTTAAAAATGAACTTAATACTACTAATCAATATATTATTAAACCTGATATAGTATATATACCTATAGATGATTCTATTATTATATCTTTTGAATAATATCCTGTTAATGAAGGTAAACCCATTAATGATAATGAACCAATTAATATACATATATATGTTATAGGCATATATAATAATAAACCACCAATATATCTTATATCTTGTAATTCATTTGTTAAACTATGTATTATTGTTCCTGCACATATAAATAATAATGCTTTATAAATACTATGACATAATACATGAAATAATGTTAAATTATAACAAGATAAACCTATAGATATAAACATTATACCTAATTGACTCATAGTTGATAAAGCTATTATTCTTTTAATATCATTTGTATTTATAGCTATTAAACCTGCTATTAATGTAGTAAAACCACCTAATCATAAATTTAATAATAATATATTAGGACAATTTTCTAATATAGGTGATGATCTCATTAATAAATATATACCTGCTATTACTAATGTTGCTGCATGTAATAATACTGATACAGGTGTAGGTCCAGCCATAGCTCAAATTAATCAATTATGTAAACCAAATTGAGCACTTTTAGCACTAGCTGCTATAACTAAACATAATATAATTATAGTATTAATATCTATATTAATATATGATACTAATGAAAATATTATAGAAAAATTTAAAGATTTATAAATATAAATTAAATATATTAATGCTATTATAAAAAATACATCTCCTATTTTATTTATAAATAATGCATTTAATGAGGATTTTATATTATCTATATTATTATATCAAAAACCTATTAATAAAAATGAAGCTATACCAATATATTCTCAACCTATAAATAAAATTAAATAATTATCACCTAATACTAATATTATCATAAATAAAGTAAATATAGCTAAATATGTATTAAATCTAGGATTATGAGGATCATCTAACATATAACCTCATGAAAATATATTAACTATTAATGATATAATTATTATAGGTATTAACATAGTTATACTTAATAAATCTAAATTAAATGAATAATCAATATTTAAATATTCTATATTAATTAATTCCATAATATTTATAACATAATTATTATTAGTTTTTAATATATCTATATAATAATATATTAATATTATTAATAATATACTTAAATTCATTATATTTAATTTTTTAGTATTTTTTTCTCCTATATATACACTTAATAATCCACTTATTATAACATTTATAAATGGTAAAAATATAAATAATATCATTTTTTATTTTTTTTTATTTATTAGTTTATATATCCTGATGTAGGTAAACTACCTTTTAATTTATAATAATTAACTAATATTGTTAAACCTATTGCTGATTCTATACCTGTTATTATTAATATTATTATACCCATTATTAATCCTAATATATCATCATTATGATATCCACTTAATATTATAGATATAGTTACTCCTAATAACATTATTTCTATTGATATAAATAATACTATTATATTTGCTCCTCCTCCTGTTAATCCTGAGGAATTATAATTTATTATATATCCTATTAAACCTATTATTATTAATATTATTGTAAATTTCATTCTTTTTTTTATTTATTTTTTTAATTAATTTATATATTTATTTATTTATTAACTATATTAGCAACGCCTCTGGTGTCGC